ATAATCAAAATATTCATCATTAACTTCATCAGAAATGATCGGCTTGCCCCGAAATGACCTGGCCCAATAGGGAAATTCCAATTCATTGGGCCTTTCGATCCAATCAAATAGAAAGCCCCAAGGTTGCCATATTCTAGGAGCCCAAACTATGTGATCGACTACATCCTCCGCTAACTGTTGCGGGTCGGTGCCTTCTGCCCATTCTTTTAACTCCGATTCATAGAGAAATCTACGATCAAAGATAGAACGAGATCCATTTTCCATCATCTCTAAGGGATTCCTTGGTTCGGGCCGAAGAAGCGAGGATCCCACCAGAGCGCCTTCTACTACTTCTACTAGGCCATCGACTAGATCAGAATCCGTCTCAACGAGTCTATAAGAAGTGATCCAATTTTTTTCATCGGGTCCGGGTAGAGACCAAAGATCTTGAGCGACCAATCCGGCAGAACAACTCAAAAGATAAAGAAGTATCGTTAATTTCTTCATGCTCGTTCCAAGTTCGAAGAACCATTTGTACAAATAAGGATCCCCTTCGTAACATGATTGCTTCTTCATATAGATAGATATAGGATCTATAAGGCAGCAATTATTTATAAGTACATTTTGTGCAACAGCCCTTCCTATCTGATAGAAAAGGATCCCATGATCCGGAACCGGTCTTACATGGGCTCGCAACTCCCAAGTTTGTCTATGAAGAGCGAATCTAATTGTATTAGTGTCTATAATTGATTTCTTCTGTGTAATACTAATCGATAGGGCCTCGTTGGTAATTGCTACAAGATCTCGTGCATTGTAACCCATGGCTATGGACCCGAATCCATTAGTATGGAACATTTTCTTTTCCAAGTGAAATCCCCTAGTATATGAAAGGGTGAAGACGTGCTTTCGTTGTTGTGGAATAAGAAGCCTTCGTATCTTAATGCATGTATTTAATTTATTCGGAGCTATTAGAGCGGGATCCACTTTTTGGGGACTATGAGTCGAAGCAATAACAAGAATATCTCTAGTGGACCGTCTTTCACAATCCCCGGAGAGATAGTTCAATAATAAACCGAGGGACTCCGACTCATCCACATACAGATCATGAATGTTTGGAATCCATACTATGCAAGGAGACATTGTTCTTGCCAATTCGAATTGCAAGTTGATAGAAGCTAGATCTATTTCCAACTCGATGATATACCTAAGTATCTCATCATCCACCGTATACTCCTCCCTCAGCTCCGGGTCCGAGTCCAAGTTCGAATAAATATAGTCACGATCATTAATATCATCCACATCTTTAAGCGCATCCATATATTCCTTAGCAGGATCGCTATCATCATCAATACCATCAATATCCACACCATCAAGCGCTTCCATATAGTCCTCATCAGGATCGAGATCATCAATAACTGTTTGCAAATCCAGCTTGTTAAGAAATACCGTAATGAAAGGAAGATAGGAGTTTGCCGCTAGGGATTTGACCAAATAGGATCGTCCAGTTCCTATAGGACCTATCACAAAAATACCCCTAGAGGGGGATAGGGCTAGGCGGAACGAAAAGGGTTTTGGTTTTCCATGAGATGGGAAATGAAAACTATTAGCCCCACACGAGGTTTGTGGATAAGTGATTGTCTGATAATGAGCAAGGAATAGCCGTCTTTCTGCTAAACAGGATGTATTGAACTCATAATTCATTAGATCCTTTTGATGAATGTCAACTAAGTATCGTAAGTAAATTGCTCCCGCTTGTTCAAACATTTGATAACCATAGTCACTCTTTACTAAACGATCAATATGAGTCAGACTCCATAGAATTTGATCAATCCCTTTTTCTGGCCTTAAGGTGGAGAAATGAAACGAGTAAACTCTCTCTTCATCCAAAAACCAATCACAGGTCTCGATCCAGGATTCTATTTCATCATGAGTCTGAAACCTTTGCCCTTTTCTTATCCATGAATAGATCTCTTTACTTGTATGACTTAGATGTCTCGTATTTCTCGAAAAAGTGATTCGATTGATGGGATTTGGTATGATACTTATGAGATCGATGAGATTGAAAAATCTCTTCTGTATAAATTTGACCCCATAAGCGGGACCACCACCAAATAGCGCAAAACCCAGTATTTCTGCTAGAAAATCTTCTAATTGTTCCCGAGCAACTAGAAAGAGATTCTTTAACCAGAAAGAATTCGGTTCAGATTTAGGATACCCATCCACAAGTTTGTACACCTCAATCGTGTATGATGGAATCGTCAAAGATTTTATCCTCTCGAACTCTGTCTGTAACTCACTAGAGTCTAGGGAAACAGAGAAAAGAAGTACCTGAACGAGACATCCAGCAAGAAGAAGAAGTAAAAGGCTTGAATAGAGGAACTCCCGAATATTTGGCGAGCTCAGATGTGTCAATATCAATGGTGACTCATTATTTCGATGAATCATTTCTTCGACCCGAAGAAGCCTACGGAAACACTTCCACGAAATATCACTTGAAATCTCACTTATCGGTGCCCACAAT